ACCATCGATGAACCGATCGGATTAACCAACCAAAGTTAGCTTCAGTCATTATGTATTGAACAGAAGAAAAAGCCTCAGTAACAGTTGGACGGTAGTAAAAAGTCATAGCAAATCCTGTAGCTACTTGTACTAAAAAACAAGTAAGCGTAATTCCTCCTAGACAATAAAATATGTTGACATGAGGAGGAACATATTTACTAGTTATATCATCTGCAATCGCCTGAATCTCGAGACGTTCTTCGAACCAATCATACACTTTATTGAGATAGGTAAACCAAGAGGACTCCCCCTCCGAGAACCGTATAGGAGAATTTCATCTCATACAGCTCAAGCACAAGCACACAAAGGTTGATTGCAACGGGTTTGTAATAGAAAGTTGGAAATTTATTCCTTTCTTTTTGATTCAATCTTCTTTGACGAGACGAAAGAATAAAAAAATCCGACAACTCTTCTTTATGCTGATAGTGCCAAAACATCAAGTTGGCTCATTTGTCTTTATGGTGATCGTTAAAGGCCTTTTGAATCTTCTCGTGCCCTATTTCTTTTTCTTTTATTATTATTTCGATTTGTATCTAATTCGGCTTTTTTTTTTTTTTTTTTTGATAGGAATTCTCTTGTTAAGACCCTATGAATTAATTAAAACCTCAGATTCATACTACACCCCCCGATGATTATGATTCTCAAGAAAAACTTACAGTTTAGCCCAAAGCTTCTCTGAGTAAGAACCACGGGATCATCACTTATTTAATGAATCGATAATTGATAGCGATAATATAATAATGACTCAAACTCCAAAGCAAAGAAACTTTTTTGTCCTGTGCTTAAAATAAGCATAAACAGGAGTTTAAAAGAAGAAAAATCTTTTCATTTCGAATTTGTTAGCTTCTTTTTCTTTGAAAACGGTTTGGAGACCGGCCACGGGGTCGAACTATTCAATATAAATCATAGTTCTACTATTTCATAATTTATTTCATATATTTCGTGTTTCAAATACTAGAATAAATATCCGACGAGATAAAAACCTATCTTTATCAAGATGACAGATGGGTTCTCTGTACTAGCACTAGGATCAATTCTAACAAGTCACACACTCATATTCCGGAAATACAGAAACAAAAAAATTCCGCGGTCGAACTACCAAAATAAAATGGGGTAGAAATCTGAGCCCTAAATTAGTCACTTTATATTGAAAAGCCGAGACTTATAATGATTCTTGTGGATCTAATTCATTGAAATTCCGTCCAGTAAAACGGAAGAATTATAAATCTCCAAAATAATAGATAAGAATATTGTAAAAAGAGCCATTGCAACACCCATCAAAGGGGTAGTTCCCCATCCAGGAGCTACTTTACCATATTCCGAATTCAACGGTTTCAACAACCCCCCTAGACCTGTTTGTTTTGGACGTGCTTTTGAGCGTTCCTCAACGGTTTGTGTAGCCATAAATCTTATTGTAATAATTGAGATCTGTTGACTTTGTATACTATTCTGTTGTAAATAAACAATCTTATCATAGATTCATTGTGATCTTGAAATTCTATAATAATGGAAACAGCAACCCTAGTCGCCATCTCTGTATCTGGTTTACTTGTAAGTTTTACTGGGTACGCCTTATATACCGCTTTTGGGCAACCCGCTCAACAACTACGAGATCCATTCGAGGAACACGGAGACTAATCGAATTGAAGTAATGAGCCTCCCAAACTGTGGCGGCTCATTACTTCAATTGAGATAATGAAAAATCATTTCTTAGTTGGAACTTTCGGCGGTTCTCGAAAAAAGATAGCGAAAAAGATTATCCCGAGAGTCGAGACTAAGAGGAATGTATAAACCAATGCTTCCATAGGTTCGATCGTGGTTTACAATTATAACTTTCATACCTGTTTATTTTGAATCATCTCCCGGATAAAGAAAAAACAAGAGTCAAAGAAATGGCAGTGATTCAAATTAGGATTTCTCTAATACCTTAGGTAAAAAAAGTAACTAAAGAAGCAAAAGATATCCCAGCAATGTTCTATCAAACGGCTTGTTTTCTTGTAGTCGGATCTCCTAGTTTTTGGAATGCTCCAAATTCGACTTGTGAATCCAAATCTGGGTCAATACCTGCAAAAACATCTCTAAACAGGGTTCTAGCACCATGCCAAATGTGTCCGAAAAAGAAGAGCAGAGCAAACGACGCATGTCCAAAAGTAAACCAACCTCGTGGACTGCTACGAAAAACCCCATCAGATTTCAAAGTAGCACGATCTAATTCAAAAATTTCACCCAATTGAGCGCGTCTCGCATATTTTTTCACAGTAGCGGGATCGCTGTAACTGACTCCGTTAAGTTCGCCGCCATAGAACTCAACAGTTACACCTACTTGTTCAACACTATACTTCGATTCTGCCCTTCTAAAAGGAACGTCGGCTCTAACAATTCCGTCTCCATCTACCAAAACAACGGGAAATGTTTCAAAAAAGGTAGGCATACGACGTACAAAAAGTTCACGTCCTTCTTTATCTCTAAAGATGGGGTGGCCTAACCATCCAACAGCTATTCCATCCCCACTGTCCATCGATCCGGCTCTGAATAATCCCCCTTTTGCCGGATTATTGCCGATGTAATCATAAAAAGCTAATTTTTCAGGAATTTTAGACCAAGCTTCTGTTAAACTTTGATTTTCGGCTAGCCCAGCACTGACTCTTCGATATATTTCTTGCTGGAAGTATCCCTGATCCCATTGATAACGAGTAGGACCAAATAATTCGATTGGGGTAGTTGCCGAACCATACCACATAGTTCCCGCAACAACAAAAGCAGCAAAAAAGACAGCAGCGATACTACTGGAAAGGACAGTTTCAATATTACCCATACGTAATCCTTTGTATAGACGTTGGGGCGGACGGACACTAAGATGGAATAGGCCCGCTAATATGCCCAAAGTGCCTGCTGCAATATGATGAGAGGCTATTCCTCCCGGAACAAAAGGATCAAAACCTTCCACGCCCCATGCTGGGTTTACCGATTGTACTTTTCCAGTTAATCCATAAGGATCGGACACCCATATTCCAGGACCATACAAACCTGTTACATGAAATACGCCAAAACCAAAGCATGCCACCCCTGAAAGAAATAAATGAATTCCAAAGATCTTGGGCAAATCCAAAGAAGGTTTTCCGGTACGTTCATCAGAAAATATTTCGAGATCCCAATATACCCAATGCCAAATAGCTGCCAAGAAGCACAACCCTGAAAACCCAATATGTGCCCCGGCCACTCCTTCGTAACTCCAAATACCTGGATTTGTTACAGTTCCTCCTGTAATACTCCACCCGCCCCATGAATTAGTTATTCCTAAACGCGTCATGAAAGGTATAACAAACATACCTTGTCTCCACATTGGATCAAGAACGGGGTCAGAAGGATCAAAAACTGCTAATTCATATAACGCCATTGAACCGGCCCAACCAGCAACCAGAGCCGTATGCATTATATGGACAGCAAGCAACCGACCAGGATCATTCAATACGACGGTATGAACACGATACCAAGGCAAACCCATGGAAATACCCCTTTATGAAAGAAAAATAGACACTATGTAACTTTATTGCATTGGAAAAATGATGATAGGGGCCTCCCCTTTCAGTGAATTATCGTGAAGTAAGGATTACTATTTGTTCTATTTTATTGGTAATAATGGAACAATTCTGTTTATTAGGAACAAAGAGAAGCAGATCTATTCTATACCCGATAAGTATCAATACGCAATGGGTGGTTGAACCATTTTGTCTGAGCAAATGGATCCCTACTTGTTCATCATTCGAAGGGTATATTTAGAATAATTTGTCGTTAGTCATTCTGACTTCCTTTATCAAAGAGCTTCTCCAATCTATAGATAAAAAATGATATGCTAAAGACCAATATTCTGAGGACAATAAACTAAACCCACTATTACGTTTTCACATCAAAGTAAAATAGATTACTTCATTTTTTTCATTTAATGCCTATTGGTGTTCCAAAAGTACCTTTTCGAAGTCCTGGAGAGGAAGATGCATCTTGGGTTGACATATAGTGCGACTTGTCAGATATATTGGGTCATGTGGGATTTCCCCATTCTCTCCCCCGATCGAGATATCCTCTGATTCGCCCAAGAAAGATTATCAAAAAATTGGAGCGTGAAGTGAAATTAGATCCATTTTAGGGGAATCCAGATTAATATTATCAATTAGAATAATTTATGGTTGACTTGGTTAGACCAATCAAATTATCCAGGCTCCGTTTAGAACAAACCCAACTTAGTAATATACCAACGATTGCTGTGTCTATTTCTAATTCTAAATTTTGTATTACCATATTATATATTTGACTAGGTTATTAATTGATACCTCATTAGAAATTATCTTTTTTCCTATACTAAAAAATAGGAATGATCCCTATTAATTAATTGAGTAAAACAAGATGAATGCGTCGAAAATTTGGCCGAAGACATGAAATGGATTCAACAAAAATTTGTAGCAAAAAGAAATGGTAGTAGGTACATTTGTCCTATATGTGCAAATCACAATCGGGCCTATCTTTACCTGGAGCAGAGCATAAACCTAAAAGAATTCAAGAGGCCCATTCAGGAACAAGAAAATGACATCGTGATTGAGGGTGTATCTCGATGAAAGAATACATCAATTGAGAAGTTAATTCAACGGGTTTAATGAAATTTTTTTATATTATATATTAGAATATTAGAATGAAATTCTAGTGAAAGGGTTCCAAACTTTTCTTTCTTACAATAAAAAATAGAAGAAAAGCTCTTTCGTTAGAAAAATTTTGCTTTTAAAAAAAGAGCAGGAGCCAAAATCTATAATTGAGTCTTTTTTCACGATTCTTTTGACCCGTATGCATTAAAAGGTGCATGTACGGTTCCTAAGGGATACAATTTTCTCCTAATCAACCGACTTTATCGAGAAAGATTGCTTTTTTTAGGCCAAGAGGTTGATAATGAGCTCGCGAATCAAATTATTGGTCTTTTGGTATATCTCACTATAGAGGATCGTAACAGAGAGCTTTATGTGTTTATCAACTCTCCCGGTGGATGGGTAATACCCGGAATAGCTGTTTATGATACCATGCAATTTGTGCCACCAGATGTACATACAATATGCATGGGATTAGCCGCTTCAATGGGATCCTTTGTCCTGGTCGGGGGAGCAATTACCAAACGTCTAGCATTCCCTCACGCTTGGCGCCAATGAGTTTTTTATTTGAGATAAAAAAAGAAGTCTATGCCTTCGCCATATGAAATAAGAATCTTGAGTAATAATAGCATGGCACTTCGAATTCGATATGATAAAATTTGTTTCTCAAAACATTCAATTATGTATCGAAAGGGCAGTATGAAATACTAAGTATTTCCGATTTGATCTATCGGAATCTCAGTGTCACAAACTTTTTTCACACCGATAAAGCTCTGAATAATATTTATATTTATGTTATGAAATAGTTTTCCGTATTTTATTTGATCGGCTCAAAAAGAAACTTTGGGATTGCTGAATTACAGACATAATAAATATATAAAGCAACGGAACCATCATAGTATTTTGAACTCCTCCAAAAAGAAGGGTGGTAATTGGACCTTTTTTCGATCTGGTATGAGAAATCCTATTTTAGCTTCGACAGGAAATTCCATTCGTGAGCCGTATGCAATACGCAAAAGATGCCTGTACGGTTCTATTTTTTCTTGTTAGTCTCTTTCTCTTTACCCCATTCTGCGAAACCCTTTTGTATGTTATATCATCAGGGTAATGATCCATCAACCTGCAAGTTCTTTTTATGAGTCCCAAACGGGAGAATTCATCCTGGAAGCGGAAGAACTACTGAACCTGCGCGAAACCATCACAATGGTTTATGTCCAAAGAACAGGTAAATCTTTTTGGGTTGTATCCGAAGACATGGAACGAGATGTTTTTATGTCAGCAACAGAAGCCCAAGCTCACGGAATTGTGGATCTTGTAGCAGTTGGATGAAAATATCAAAGATTTCGCATAAATCCGTGATTTGATCGAGGATGTTATTTATCGTCTTACCCGGTTTAATCTTCTTTTAATATTCTATTATATTAAATAGAAAGAATTCATAAGCATCCGGTTAGGAGCGATCTAAACCCGCTCAGTCTGTATACAATTCAGCATGCCAACTATTAAACAACTTATTAGAAACACAAGACAGCCAATACGAAATGTCACGAAATCCCCCGCTCTTAGGGGATGTCCTCAGCGCCGAGGAACATGTACTAGGGTGTATGTGCGACTCGTTCAGATCATGTCATGGGCTGGAACAAAAGAAAGGAACCAATAACAACCAGTAGCAACCCGTATGAATGATCAGTACCAATAAATAGAATAAAATGATATTTTTCAATTCAATGGCGAAAAAAAATCTATTCTATCCCCCTATTGCGTATGAAATTTATGGTTTCCGTTGGTGCAAATCCAATAAGCTGAGAAGCAATTCCCCATTGGTAACAAATGGTTATTCATTACGCGGGGGAAACCCTATTTATTATTTAAGAAGAATAAATTATAGACTTCCAAGAACGGCCTAACAGGATCAGCTACCTAGCTAACCTTCAGAATTAAATACCGTTACTGTATAGGTAGATCTCATTGTGAAAGACCTATTACTGGATAATTCATGGGTAGAGCCACACAATGGTGTGAACTGTACAAGTTACCAAAAAAAGTACGATTCATTAAATGAAGGAAAAGGCTCCGGTGTATAGAGAGGACCTCACCGTTTAAGAAGTAACCATAGAAACGATGGAACCACTCTATTCTTTTTATATTTACTTTATATATCTCTATTTGACTATGTTATGGATACTAGATATCAATGAATTTCTTATTTTTAGACAGTTCACTTCGAAATAAGAAAAAATTGTGGTTGGGAAGGTTATAGTAGCAAAAGTCATTGGAATTTTGATTTTATATATCCGAAGAATCCGTTTTGTTATAACTAAATCAGTAAGGGGAAAAAGAATAACTGAGAGCCAGCAACTCAATTAGTTATTCATCAAAGTTTCATTTATTCAATGACTAGAATTAGACGAGGATATATAGCTCGGAGACGTAGAAACAAAATTCGTTTATTTGCATCAAGTTTTCGGGGGGCTCATTCAAGACTTACTCGAACTATTACTCAACAGAAAATACGAGCTTTAATTTCGGCTCATCGTGATCGAGATAAGAAAAAGAGAGATTTTCGTCGGTTATGGATTACTCGGATAAATGCAGTAATTCGCAATAAAGGAGTATCCTGTAGTTATAGTAGACTAATAAATGATCTGTACAAAAGTCAATTGCTTCTAAATCGTAAAATACTTGCACAAATAGCTATATTAAATAAGAATTGTCTTTATATGATTTCCAATGAAATATTGGATCCATTGGAGTAATTTGACTGGAATTCCCCGGAGAATCAACTCCGGGAAGATAGAGTATAAAATAGGATAAGATTAAGACAAAGTTGTCAAAATGAACAAAAGAATTCAATAAAAAATGATTTTTTCTTTCCCGCGGCTTTTTTTCTTATGACACACGAATCAAATCTGTATTATCCTATGTTTCGAACACAACACCAATCAAGTTTTAGTTCGAATTGGAATTTTGCTTCGATTGAAAAGTAAGCTAAACCTATTTATTTCTAGTCCTAAGACCTATTGTTTGAGCAGTCGACTCAGTTCTTTCAAACTGTTTCTCGTTATTAAGAAAAGGTAACAAAGATAAAATACGAGCTTGTTTTATAGCAATAGTAATTAATCGTTGTTGCTTCAAGGTCAATTTATTTACGCGTCTTGACAATATTTTTCCTTGTTCACTAATAAATCGACTAATTAAACTCATGTTTCTATAGTCAATTCGATCCCCCGATTGGATCGGGGGCAAACGCCTACGAAAAGATCGCTTCGATTTAAGAAAGGGTCGCTTGGATTTATCCATGGTTTGTTTATTCCTTTTCCCGAAATCCTATTTCGGTCGGATTTAAAATAAATTAGAATTAAAAAATAGGATTTGGTTTGTTTATATATGGGTTTATTTAGATTAGAATCTATATTTAGATATTATAATATGTCATTTTGACTCTTCCATTTATTTTTTTATCTCCCCATGAGTCGTATGTTTGGAACAACAGGGGCAGAATTTTCTCAATTCCAATCGATTAGGTGTATTATGTCGATTCTTTTGTGTAATATATCTGGAAATACCCCTTGAGTCTTTATTAACACTGTTTCGAACACAACTGATACATTCCAAAATAATCGTTACCCGTACATCTTTACTCTTGGCCATGAAACTCCTTTGGATTTTTGATTCACTCAACTCTTCTATATTTTTTAGCTAAACAAAAAAAGAAAAAATTAGAACGAAACCAAATTAGAAAAGATTTCGTTGAAATCAATAGATAGTAATTAATAAGTAATACAATTAACTATATTTATAATCTAATTGTATTAGATTTTGTTAAGGATCTTGTATGATACTCTTGCCCTAGACTGGCATTTCCTTTTCCTTTTTCACTCTAGTAATTTGATTCAATTACCCTATTTTAGTTGCGATTGAATCAACGTTTATTCTTTCTCTTTTATCCCTTCTTGGAATTCTAAAAAGGGAAAAAAGAGAAAAAGGGGGTGAGATGTAGTTTCGGATATAGAATTGTATCGCTAATCTTATTCAAACCCTTCCACGGCAATAACTAGAATTAAAAAAAAGGAAATGTCAGTGCATCTGGGAATAAACGATTGATCTCTATCAATAGACCTGCTAAAGATCCGAACCATATAGTACTTAGTACTGGTGCCACAGATAAATATGTTTTTAGATCTCGCATTGAAAATCCTCCTTCTTTCTTCTTTATTGTATTGTAATACATAAGGCTAATACATATATGATCAGATATCTAGATAGTTGCAGTTAAGGATTAAGGACCACTTGTATTTGTACGCAGAATCTCTAAATGGATAACAATTCCGTAGAAAATATTTGTTCTTTCTTAAAAAAAAAAAGCCCCTTTCTTGAACATTTCAAAAAACAATGCATTTTCCTTTTTTATTATATGTGGTATAGTGGTATATGCTAGGAGACCAAAAAGAAGAAAGGGCAAGATAAATGAATATATCAATGAAAAAAATGATATGGAAAACAGGGCAGGAATTCTCTACAATGACACTGTAGACCAATTGAAAGGGATGTAGCGCAGCTTGGTAGCGCGTTTGTTTTGGGTACAAAATGTCACAGGTTCAAATCCTGTCATCCCTACCTATGACTTCTCCTCTGAGCAGTACCAAGGGATCAATTGAGACCGATTAAGATTAAATTGGACATACATAATCTTTCATTTTATCATACTATAAAAAATGAAAGATTATGTATGTAAGATGTATTAGGGTTTAAAAAAAAAAAAAGAAACCTTATTATGATAAGAAAGCGCTCTTAGTTCAGTTCGGTAGAACGTGGGTCTCCAAAACCCAATGTCGTAGGTTCAAGTCCTACAGAGCGTGATTCCATTTTTGTTAGGTTAAATTAATTACGCTGAAAAGGCTTCCCTAACGCAAGCAGCTATCTCAATTTGATATTCTGTGGATTAAAGAAAAGGGGTGAGTCAAGAGACCAGAGATATTAATTAATCAAAAGTCCAACTGATCACCACGTTTGTATTGTAAAAATGCAGTTACGAATAATCCAGCTAAGGTAATAGGAATTAAACCCAAGACAATTCCAAAAAGAGAAACTTCAATCATTTTTTTTTTTTATTTGATTTGAAAGGGAAAAAGAGAGGTAATATCTATCTCTAAATATTAATCGGAATTACCCGTGAATCTCAATGACTAAATAATCGGCAATTGATATGTTAAGAAACTATATAATACATGGAATCCTACCGAAAGAGTTCCTTTTTTAATTAGGCAGTCAATTAATTTCAAATAAGTCGTATCTTGCTCAGCCCAATAAAAAGGCCTGAAGTTATAGTT